AACCTCATTCGGAAGTAAAATTGTAAGAACTTCCCAAAGAATTTTTAAATTAAATACATTACATTCTTTCAAGACCTCGGTCATAAAGAGAGAAAAAAGAATAACTAAGCTATGCTTTCACCTACACCTAGTAGGAAAAAAGTTATCTATTCTCCATATATTTATTGATCCAGATCAACATAAATTAGAATTATTTGGTTGTCAAGTTGACACAAGTGGAACCCTCTGCTCTCTCGTGGTACAATCTTTTTCCTATTGATTTAGCACTTTTATATCGATCCAAACAAAAAAGATAACTGATGCTAATACTAATATAATGATTTATATATCATTAACTAATACAAAAGAAAAGAACTTTTTTTTAGTAGACTTACTTACTTTATTAAGCTATATTTCCAATTCGCGGACACAGCCGCTAGGAGCATATAGTCCTATTTATCTCGTTTTAATATAGGTCATCGAAATTATCTTGTACAACGTAACCCAATCATACTATCCATACCAAAGCACAAAAGTAAAAATGTTTCATCAAATCGATTCCTAGTTAAATAATGCATAACTACACGGATAAGCTCACATTAACCCGTCAATTTTAGAATAAAATTTGTGATTTTAAGAAATAATAATATCGAGATATATCAAGATATAAATAAAAAATTAGCATGTTAATGATATTAAATTCACAAAAATTTCATATTATTAGATGTATTTTTATTCATTCGTGTCTGATTAGAACACGAAAGCTAACTCAAAAAATAAAAAATTACCCTTTGGGACATAGAAATAATCGAATAACGAAAATAAATAAAAATCCAATTTATCTAAAAATAAAAATTGAACGAGAAGCCGTATGAGGTTAAATTCTCATGTACGGTTTTGTACAGTGACGGTAAGGATAACTTATCTGTCAACTTTTCCACTATAACCCCCAAAAAACCCAACTCTGCTTTACGTAAAGTTGCTAGAGTACGATTAACCTCTAAATATGAAATCACTGCTTATATACCTGGTATTGACCATAATTTACAAGAACATTCTGTAGTATTAGTAAGAGGCGGAAGAGTTAAAGATTTACCCGGCGTGAAATATCACATAATTCGAGGAATCTTAGATACTGTTCCAGTAAAAAATCGTAAACAAGGGCGTTCTAGTGCGTTGTATATTCTTATCTAATATTTGCATCATTTTATGATGATATCATGTCAATTGCTAAAAACATGTAAAGTATATAGCTAACCTAATAACGAACGTTTTGTAAGGGGACTAGAGCAGGCTAAAACAAACGAAATTTATTACTTTTTTTTAAGTAAATTTCGAACTATTACATAAATATGTCTAAGGTTCAATATTGAATTCATTTAATAAGTTTTTAGTTTTTCCTTACGTTGCGTGTGTCAACAAAAAATTAAAAATGTCTTGACCTTTTCAGAACAGGTTCGAGTCAAATAGCAATGATTTGAAACACCTTTTCTTTTAAATACGATATTTTATTTTTAACCTAAGGACTTAATCGTATAGATATAGAAAATACAAGATTTCTAATCAATGACAAAAGAAAGGAAACGGATACTCAATTGAGAATGAGTAAACATAATTCTATGCAAAAGAAATAGATTTCCTATTTATATATGCAAATAAAAAAAATGTGGAAAGCCGTATTCGACGAAAGTCGTATGTACGGTTTGGAGGGAGATCTTTCAGACCTCTAGGGATCCACCCTACAATATGGAGTTAAAAAGCCAAAATAACTTATTATTAACCTTTATGAAAAAAATTTTGTAAACCTTTTTAGCGCTCATGTCACGGCAAAGTACTGCAGAAAAAAAAATGGTTAAATTTGATCCCATTTTCCATAATCGATTAGTTAACATGGTCGTTAACCGTATTCTTAAACATGGAAAAAAAGCATTGGCTTATCGAATACTTTATCAATCTCTAAAAAAAATAAGACAAAAAACAGATAAAAATCCACTAATTATTCTACGGCAAGCAATACAAAAAGTAACTCCCAAATTGATAGTAAAATCAAAACGTGTAAGTGGATCAACTTTTCCAGTTCCCATGGAAATAAGATCTAAAAAAGGAAAAGTAATTGCTATTCGTTGGTTATTAGGGTCATCTCGAAAACGTTCTGGTAGAAATATGCATTTAAAATTGAGTTACGAATTAATGGATGCTGCCAGAGAGAAAGGCAATGCTATACGCAAGAAGGAAGAGACTCATAAAATGGCAGAATCCAATAAAGCTTTTGCACATTACAATCGTTAATTCACTATATAGAAAGATCCATCGATCTACCCTCAATAAAGCCAACTTTATCAAAATTTATACAGATGTTTATTGGAACTGGAATGAAAGCAAAAGGAATAAGAATAATATTTAATAAATAATATTAAATAAATATAATATAAACTAATATAAACGTAAATAATTTGGATGTTAATTAGATGAAAAAAAAAAAATTATTGATCGGGGATTGACTGAAATTACTAAATCACGATCTGGCATCTACAAACTGAAAATTTCATTATAAATTATACCTTTAGATCATTTTAATATGAAAGAGTTTAATTTGCTTCTATTCCATGGAAGTTCCATTTTTCCAGAATGTATCTTGATTTTAGCCCTATTTCTTCTTATAGTGATTGATTTAATTGCTGATCAGAAAGATACAGCTTGGTTATATTTAATCTCTTTAACAAGTTTAATGATAAGCATAGCAGTCTTATTATTTCAATGGAGAGAAGAACCTATAATCAGTTTTTTTGGTAATTTCCAAACGAATAATTTCAACAAAATATTTCGATTTATCATTTTACTATGTTCAACTTTATGTATTCCTCTATCTGTGGAATATATTCAATGCACAAAAATGGCTGTAACAGAATTTTTGTTATTCATTTTAACGGCTACTCTAGGAGGAATGTTTTTATCTGGTGCTAATGATTTAGCAACTATCTTCGTAGCTTTAGAATGTTTAAGCTTATGTTCTTATCTATTATCGGGATATACCAAAAGAGATGTACGGTCTAATGAAGCTATTATGAAATATTTACTTATGGGTGGGACAAGTTCTTCTATTCTTGTTTATGGTCTTTCTTGGCTATATGGTCTATCCGGGGGAGAAATTCAGCTTCAAGAAATAACCAATGGTCTTATAAATACACAAATGTATAACTCTCCAGGAATTTGGATCGCACTTATATCTATAACTGTAGGAATTGGATTCAAGCTTTCTCTAGTTCCTTTTCATCAATGGACCCCCGATGTATATGAAGGAGTGCGATTCGTTTTCAATTTATTAACTCTAGAATAAATTAATTTTTTTAGATTTAGATATGTTTAGTATCTATAAAAACTCAAACTCTATGGACATGTGTAGGAAAAGACTGTTATCCCCACTCGGACTAAGATATCACTTTTACCAAAAATTTTAATCGTTTAATTAAGGTAAAGCAAGGTCAGAAACAACTAAATTATTTGAATAAAAAAAAATAAAATGAATTTTGCAAGTTAGTCATTACAGGTAGTTATTATCAAAAGATCATGATTATTTAACTATATCAATACTTTTATTCTAAACGTAGATGCTCCATATTAAGTTTTCATCCTTCAAAGACTACGAGTGTAAGAAAAAAGGCATCCGTCGACAAAAAGATTACCCTAAGATGAACATCTCATGGCTATTCAGAACGAATTAAATCAGATGGTTCTATTTAGATTCTTTTTGACCAGAACCGAAGTCAAAAAAGAAGTAATTTTTATTTACCATAGGAACCGCTGAGTAAGGATTCTTCGAAAAGTTAAGGATTAGTTATTCTTTCTATTGATTGAATAGATTCAGTCTTATACCTACACGAGGAAGGTAATTAAAAAAAAAAAAGAATAATAAAACGATTAGGTTCTTCTTTTTTATCACTTAGGAGCCGTGCGAGAAGAAAGTCTCATGCACGGTTCTGAATGAGAGAAAGGAGGGAAGAATCCTCTTTTCGACTCTAACTCTCCCACCCCAGTCGTTGCTTTTCTTTCTGTTACTTCAAAAGTAGCTGCTTCAGCTTTAGCTACTAGAATTTTCGATATTGTTTTCTATTTTTCATTGAACGAATGGCATATTATTTTGGAAATATTAGCTATTATTAGCATGATACTAGGAAATTTAATTGCTATTACTCAAACAAGCATAAAACGTATGCTTGCATATTCAAGCATAGGTCAAATTGGATATATCCTTATCGGGATCATTGATAGAGACTCAAATAATGGATATGCAAGCATGATCACTTACATGCTATTCTATATCTTCATGAATATAGGAACTTTTTCTTGTATTGTATTATTTAGTCTACGTACAGGAACAGATAACATTCGAGATTATGCAGGATTATATACGAAAGACCCTTTTTCGGCTTTCTCATTAACTTTATGTCTGCTATCTCTAGCAGGTATTCCTCCATTAGCAGGCTTTTTTGGAAAACTTTATCTATTCTGGTGTGGATGGCAGGCAGGTTCCTATTTATTAGTTTCGATAGGACTCTTTATGAGTGTTATTTCCATATATTATTATCTCAAAATAATTAAATTATTAATGACTGAACGAAACAAAGAAATAACTCCCCACGTGCAAAATTACAAATTATCTTTTTCAATATCGAAGAATTATATCGAATTGAGTATGATTGTATGTGTAATAGCATCTACATTACTAGGAATAGTAATAAATCCAATTGTTATAATTGCTCAGGATACATTATTTTAGATTTAATTTTTAGTAATTAAATCTTTTTATTACTAACTAAAAGAACTCATATACTTTTACTAATATACTTAAAATCGCAAATAAAATTATAGAATGAACTTCTAATTTGACGATCAAGTTTTTTAATTAGAAGTTCATTCTATACCATATTAGAAATATTTATATTATATATGAGTAAAATGGAATTCAAACGTGTATAATTAAATTATACGTCACTACGTTCTGGCTATTTAGGATTAAACATAATGTTATTTGGGTAACATAGAAAGTTATACTCTCTATTGAATCGAGAAATGTTCAATCGTACATCTATTGATAGGAAAAAAGAATCCTCCGATAATAAAAAGAATTGATGATATCACCAGACCTATATCACGGATCGATATGAATACTCCAATACTCTATCCTTGTTATCCATTTTATATTATACATATAGCTATATATTAATTACACGCTATATATATTAATATTCATGAAAAATAATTAGATGCCTTGATGGTGAAATGGTAGACACGCGAGACTCAAAATCTCGTGCTAAACAGCGTGGAGGTTCGAATCCTCTTCAAGGCATAATGATAATATTGTAACGCCCATTGACTAATTCAATGGGCGTTACAATATTAAGGTATACAATAACCTCAATATAAGAATATAAGTCAGTCAATATTGAGTAAGCATAAGTTGATGATTAACTTATCAAGTTAAAGATAACTGACTTGATTCATATTTGGTACTATGCTTACTGGTCGAAATAGTAATAAGTTTTAAAATATTTAGTCCTTTTTAGATCTTTTTTTTCAATTCTTTCGTTACTAAAGAATTAATATAATCCGGAGAAAGCCATTCTTGTTTAAACAGTTCATTCTCTATTTGTTTCAATAACATTGTGTTAGATATGAACATATTTGCTAAATATTCATAAATTTCGGATAGAGTATTATGAATAAAACATTCATTATATAATAATTCTCTATTTTCCCTTTCGTTCTCAAGCAAAAATACTCTGAATTTATCATCCCGTGTCTTTTCACGAAAAAGAGCGTCATTTAGTATCTTTGTAGGATATGGAAGCACACGCCTCAATCGGACACCAACTTCTTGAAAACGTTTAAAAGTCTCAAAATTCTCTACCTTTTTCTTCTTAATGGTAGGAGGCAAATTACTGTAATCGTTATCGTCATCCTTCACAATTTGATATTTTAGTCCTAGGGCTATGTTCCTAATCTTTTTTCTTCTTGATATAGACTTTATCGTTATTATTTTAACCTCTCTTAATACTTCTTTTCTTTCTAAAGCGTAAGTAATATAAATCCTTTTCACGAGTTCGCGAGAAACAAAAAGTCCTGCTCGTAAAAACGCAACGTTCCTATTTTGAAATCGAATACTAACGGGATCCCAAAGAAATCGGCGACCGAAATAGATTATAGGTGTATCTACAGGTTTATATTCCGTTGCATCCTCTTCTGTATCAAATTTATATATTGCCAGTCTTTGAAACTTATTGTATAATGATCTTGCTTGCCAGAAAGCAGCTATCTTTCTTCGTGCAATAGATTTAGTATCTTCATACATCTCAATGGGGTCGCGAGACTCTAGGAATTTCACCCAAAAAAAGCTAGAAAGACGGGTCGGCCTTTTTTGAAACTCTCCGAACAGACGAAGATAATCCAAAAAATGGTTCTCTAATGTTATATCTTTTTTATGTTCGAATCGATTACTGCGAAGAAAAGTAAAACGCCAAGTCCTAGGAGAACAAACTAGCCTACTACCTAATTCTCCTATGTAGGAGTACTTCAATTCTTTAAATAAAACGAGTTCATCTAATTGAGCAGATAATCCTTTTTGCATAATATCTCTTTTGAAATAAGGAGCGATTGTGATTTTATTTTTATCATAATTTCCCCGAAATATTTCCCCCCCTGGAAACTCTTCCAGAAGACTCTGTAAAAGATTGGAAGCTAGAATGAAATCATTCGCAATTATATCACTAAGAGGAGTCCAATTCTCTCTATTTGATTCCGATGTAAACCAACAATCTTGAGCTACTGATCCGGCCAAGCAACCCACTATGTGATAGAATATGGTTAATTCTTTCACAGCTGTTCCAGCAATTGAAGGTTCTAAATACCATTCAGACAAAAAGTACGCCCTTGCACTCAAAAATTCCCTTTTGAGATCTATAAAATGCTTAGGATACGTAAGTTTATTTTGTATAATAGCTTTTCCTATCTTATAGGGAAGTGTCACACTGTTAAAGTCATAATTGGAACAAGCCCACCTTGATCTATATAAAGCGTATCCAGTTATATCATCGTCTATAACTGATGTATTTAGTATAAGACCGAGCCGCCAGACATAATTGGCAAGTTTTGCCATATCTCGTGTATTAAAACCGCTGGTCATTAATCCAAAAAAATGATCAGAGTTCCATTCTTTTTTCAAATAGAGTCCTTTGTCACGTAAAAGCAAAGTAAATTCCTTTTCTCGGTGCGAGGCAGGGCACATTTTAGTGTTGATAAATGTATCGAATCGTCGTTTACGATAAGGAGGAGATATTAGAAATGGATCCAATTTTTTAGGAATATGAGTCGAAGCAATAACAACAATATTTTGTTGTATGGATTCTTCCTCATCTTCATCCATCAGCGGCGGATCTCCAAGGAGTTCACCCAATACTGTAGTATGGTAAACGAAATCATCCATTTCATGAATGTCTGGAATCCATATGACACAAGGAGACATTAATTTTGCCAATTGGAGTGCAAGCACGAATTGCGCGTATCTTCTCCCAAAAAACTCCGGAGATACATCATTCTCATCTCGTTGATAATACCAGTTTTTCGGTTTTTGTTGATAATACAGTTTATCATATACGTCGTCCGGCCTTGACCAGCCCATAGACAAAAAGATATCTTCATGCTCAAGGTATGATTTACTAGCTGCAGATGTATACTCAGCTACATTGGTGATCAGAAGTTTCTCTTGATCCAAAAAGCTTTTAGGAGATATTTTTATTAAAGGTAGATAAGAATCTGCTGCTAGACTTTTAGCTAAATACGATCGTCCAGTGTCCTTAGGCCCTATCAATAAAATCCGATTCGAAAAGGACAGTGCCGGGTAGAATGGGAAAAATCTAACTTGGTCAGATAGAGATCTCTTAGTTGGCAGAGAGTTAATCTGATGCTGAAAAACATCGAAGACCCGCTTTTCTGCTAAAAATAAGGAATCAAGCTCGCAATCCCTTAGGCCTATTTTATTCATTAGACCTAGTTGAATAATTTCAGCTAAATATCTAAGGTAACGAAGTCCCGGGTGTCTCCCTTTTTCGAAATATTTAGAAAAGAAACCATTAGGGGGAGTCAACTTTGACTCAAATTTAGAGATTCGTTCTTGTACTGAAAACAATACCTTCTCTCTACTAAGGAACTCCTCCGTTCCGTCGTATTCGTACAACCACATCTTTAGGAGTGAGTGCCATTTATTAGATTTTCGCAAAAGCCATTTCAAATTACTTTTGACATGCAAAATTTCCAATATTGGAAGTAATCCTACATCATCAGGATCCGACGCCTGATCGACAAAATCGACGAATGTCAACCAAAAACCATACCAATTTAAATTATAATAAATTCTGAGCTTTTTAAAAGATTTCATCTTTTGTTTTAGATCCAAATAGTAACGTCGGCGCATATTCGTTTGAAAATCATTGAATATATAAACGTTTATAACCAACTTAAGACATGAAAAAATTGTGAAGGAAACAAAAAAGAAAAACCCAAGGAAAATATAAAGAGGTTTATCATACTCCCGAACATTTAGTATATATTTCCATGTATCAAATGATACTGACGTATCCTTTCCCCTTAATACTGTTTGATTAATTGGTTCCTTCCAATCCAAAAGATTCCAAAAGGATAGGAATAAATTCCATTTCGGGAGAAATTTAAATCTAAATTGCCACTTTATAAGTGTCCAAAATTGATGATAGAGTGTCCACATAATATTCAAATTATGATTACAATCCTTCCTAATATCGTCCAAAAAAGATATTAATTGATAATTGCTAGTTTCCAACCTTTCTGGAAAAGTAGCCAAAAATGACTTCTTCATATATTTCCACCCTGTGGAAGTAAAAAACCATGATGTATATGGTTGAAACCAATCCCATTTCTCAAAAATATCTATTTGTATTTGAGGGATCTTATAAAAATAAAATAATATATTTTTAATTTTTAGTATTTCTTTATTGAAAAGATCCAAAAAGGCGTCTTTATCACCTATGACTTTGTCTTCAATTATGTTTTTTGAACTTTCTGCTGAACTATATTTTTCTTTTTCTGCAAACTTCTTCATTCGGAAAGAGATTTCCGATAGTAAATCATCTTTATGAGATTTAATGCTCGAATTAAAAACCGGGTCAAAAAGCGACTTAAAAAAAGGGTTGTTTTCTTCTGAATCTGAACTTTTTGCAAAAGGATAGCAATAACTTTTGTCTAAATTGACAATTTGTTTGCTTATTAAAGGAATTCTATATATATCTTGAATCGAGCCAATATGGATTTTATGATGAATAAATGAATTTAATTGAGTAAGTAAATTAAACGATTTGTACAAGTCATGTATTAATGCTTGGTCACGTAAATATTTAGCCAATAATATATTTACGTGTGACTTGATGAGTGAAATAGTATCTTTCTCTGATAAAACAGGTCCTATTTCATAAATAGAAAAAGAAGAGAGATTGTTATGAGTGGGAACAAAATTTAATAATTTTCCATATGTAATATTCTTATTTTTTATATGAATTCTTTCTCTTTCTATGTAAGAAGCTAATCTTTCTGTATAATATACATAAGGATGATGTAAATAATCTAAAAATTCAAACGTATTTGCTTTTAAAAAAGAAGTTCTCAATGAATTTTTATTAGATAGTTTTAAAGGATTTAACCAATTGTCTCGATTATTGAATATTCTCGAAATACCAGTGTTATCAAAGAATTCCATGTAATTTTTTTCATTATCGAATAAATCAATAATTGACTCATTCATCGGTTTATCATTAAAACCTAATGAAGCTATTTTTTCTTCATCGATCAAGGATTCCGATTTTTGTGAAGGGATTGATTTTGATTCGATATCCCTCGGTGCGAGTTCGTCCAAGATTATACCAAAAAGTTTTTTCGTAGTTTGATACCAATCAAAATTATTATAAGTCGATAGTTCAATCGGATCAAACTTTCCATATTGACCAAAATATTTAATAGTAAATAATTCAATTGGATCGAACACAATGTTTTTCAAATTGTTTTGTTTAGAACAAAATACAAGACGTTTCAACTCTTTTTTCAAGTATTCGATCTGAATGGACGATGCAGAAATATTCAAATTACGATTGATATTTCTGGAAGCTCGAATAATAAAGTGATTGAACCATTCTTCCTGATATATTCTCCAACTTGATGAATGTTGGTTAATTGCATCTTGTGTTACATTGTTCAAAATGTCTTTTTTTATCCAATTTGTTCTAATCTGATCTTTCAAATTCCGACTGAACCTTTTGATTAGATAGATAATATCTAAGACCTTTGTCAATTCTTTCCATTCAAAATTGTATTTATGTATGAATTCAAACTCTTGTTGATAGTATACTCTTGTCATTTGCAAAATGGGTCGATGGAATCTATTTGTTAAGACCTTTGTCAATTCTTTCAATTCAAAATTGTATTTATGTATAAATTGTATGAATTCAGACTTTTGTTGTCTTGTGGGTCGATGGAATATATTTGTCACTTTTTTCCATTCGGAAGAGTATTTTTTTACTATTTTTCTCCATTGCAAATAGTACTTTATATTTCTAATAGTATTTTTAAGAGTATACTTATCCAATCGATAACTCGAAAATAAAAAGTATCGAGAAGGTTTACATAATGATTTATATTTCTTAAATCCTTTATTTAACACAAAAAATTTAAAATAGAATAAATATACTCTCCAACAGAATCTATTGAATTTTTTTTTAAGATAATCTTTAATTAATAAGTTCTTCAACAAATAGAATCTCTTGAATCCTTCTTCAAGATAATTGTTAATTTTGTTAATTATCTTCATAAATGCGTTCTTCAACAAATAGAATCTATTTTGAAGATAATTGTTAATTTTGTTAATTATCTTCATAAATGCGTTCTTCAACAAATAGAATCTATTTTGAAGATAATTGTTAATTTTGTTAATTATCTTCATAAATGCGTTCTTCAACAAATAGAATCTCTTTAATATTTTACTATTCAATATTTTATGAAGATAATTGTTAATTATCTTCATAAATGCGTTCTTCAACAAATAGAACAACAAATAGAACGACAAATAGAATCTCTTGAATATTTTACTATTCAATATTTTATGAAGATAATTGTTAATTTTGTTAATTATCTTCATAAATGCGTTCTTCAACAAATAGAATCTCTTGAATCTTTTATGAAGATAATTGTTAATTATCTTCATAAATGCGTTCTTCAACAAATAGAATCTTTTTTGAAGATAATTGTTAATTTTTACCTTATATTGATTCAATATTAGTCTTACTGAAGTTTCAGTTCTATAAGAATATGATGTTATTTTATCTACATATTCATTCTTTTTATCCAGAATGTTGAGTAGCACAAAAAAAGAATTATCTTTTAATTTGTCTCTGTAGTTGAAGATCAGATTCAACTTTAAGGTCTTATTCAAGAGTATCTTATTGTTCAGTTCATAGAATTTATTCATGTTATAATATAAATTCATGTTATAATATAACATATCACATGCAATTTCATAATTGTAAACCTGATTAGGTTTACTTATTGATTGAGTGAATTGATCCATTATTTTCAGAACAATTTTTTTTAAATTAAAATCGTTGTTTAGTGTTAATTGTTCTTTGTTTTTAACACAGGATGAACAATATATTGAAGGTAAACTCTGGTTCACAAATCGAATACAATTGAATCGGTTTATATCTCTTCCAATATTCGATCCGGGATCTGATGAAATATCATAATTTGCAGAACGATTTTGAAGATATGTTTTCACTTTCCATAGATCAGCTCTCCTATTCTTTTCTGATCTATGGAAAGATTCGTAAGCATCTTTCCGACTTTTTATCAATTTAAATAGATCAATATCAATGGGTTTCTTAATAGTAGCACTAATATTTATATATGATTCATCTATTGACAAATTATCAATCAATCCTTTACAAAATTCCGATTGTAAGGAGATTTCTTCTGTTAATTGTGTAATTTCTTTTTCTTTAATTAATTCTTCTGTTACTTTTTCTGTTACTTTTTCTGTTAATTCTTCGTGTTCAATTTCTTTTGTAAATTCTTCCTCTTCGATTTCTTTTGTTAATTTCACTAATTTTTTTATTCTTTTTTCAATTTGACTCAATTTTAAAGGCTTTCGCTTTCGACTAGGACGTTTTCCAACTGATTCTTCTTCTTGGTTAGGGTCCCCATACTCTATCTGCCATTCCATTACTTTTTTTTTATAATATTCATTTATTTCCGAATTTATAGAAAACCAAGCATGCTGTCTTGGATGGAGTAAGCGACGTTGATATCTCCTTTTATCTTTTGGCAAAGACATAAGCACATGCGGAAGGAGCAACAAATTTTTAGATCCCATCTGATATATAGATGGAAATATTTTCATCGCATTATATTTTGATCTGTTTGTTTCAAACAAAGATCGACTATTTAAATAATAGAAAACTAATGGTAATGTAAGTATAATTAAAGCTTTTATTGCTTGACCCCGTAAAATAAATAGACGTATATCACGTATAAATAAAGTACTAATAATCCGAAAGTCAAAGAGCTTAATAACGCTTTCTCGACCAGAAAATATGTTAGTTAGCAATCTCACCAAATTAGATTCGGTCCATGGATTGAATACTCCCATTAGTCTTACTTTAAATACACAATATATGCTATAAAACCGATATTTAGTAGATACGGATATGTTTGGAATTTCGTTCGGATTCAGAGGATATTTTTCCAGATATGTTTTTTTATGTTTCATTAGTTTATAAAAATTTTTAAATAAAAAATTAATCTAATTTGATTAGGAGTAGTATTTAAATTAAGTTAAATAGTAAATAAATAAGTTAATTAGTAATAAGAATTATAAGTTAATACAACTTTGATATATATATATATATAATGTAGTTTTGTCTTATTTTAATTTAGACAAATAGTTTTTTGCCTTTTCTATCGATTTAGCCCCGATCTTTCAGTCGATTCAAAAACTTCGTTATTTTCCATTTTTGTTTATATCTATTATTGTAAACAATATAGACAAATCCTTTTGGTAACATATTAGATATAGATAATATCTATTATATCTATAATAATCTATGTATATCAATGTATACATATATTGATAATGTAGATCAATGTATAGATCTAGTGATAATGCAGATCTATACACTGCATTGTTTACAGTATCTCCCTATTTATATTATCTATTAATTACACATATTTCCAATTAATTACAGATATCTCCATCTATATAAACAGGATCGGCAAATCATCTACCTTTCTTTTGGTCTCTATAGATAGATTATATCTATTTATAGTCTAATTGTCAAGTATTTAAAATCTACCTCTCTTTTGGTCTATATAGATGGATTATATCTATTTATAGTCTAATTGTCAAATATGAAAAATCTACCTCTCTTTTGGTCTCTATAAATAGATTATATCTATTTATAGTCTAATTGTCATCATTTTATATAAAAGTATAGAAATCCCATCATTCAAAATGACAAAGATATGTCATAAATCTATATTTAATATTTTAAATAATAAGCATGAATTCAATTGAGTATGATATAATCAAATGGGTTAATCTGATTCGATACTTACTGCCAAGTATAAAATTGACTTGCTTTTTATTTGCTTTATCTAGCATCCATGGCTGAATGGTCAAAGCACCCAACTCATAATTGGGAAGTCGCGGGTTCAATTCCTGCTGGATGCACAGTAAAAAGTTACTGCATTCTACTCGCAATAACTTTTAGATCAAAGAACCTGCTATCTCAATTCAGTCGATTAAATATTGAAATTAGATTAGGTCCGTGCCGGTTTTTATTTTTTTTATTTAGAACTTATAGAATATAGCTATTTACATAGCTAAATTTATACTATATCGAACCATAACATAATATAAGTTATGAATAGAATATATTTATTTAAATAGCTATATTTTATTTATATTATATTGAACCATAATAAAATATGGATTGGTGGATATAGGCATTTGTATTTACAAAAGATAGTAAAGGATAGATATTTATGGATGAGGTTCAATATGTAAATTTAGTACTTACAGAGAAAAGTATTGATTTATTTGAAAAGAATCAATATATTTTGAATGTCGATTCGGGATCGACTAAAACAAAGATCAAAAAATGGATTGAACTCTTCTTTAATGTTAAAGTAATAGGGTTAAATAGTTATCGACCCCCGAAAAAAAGAGAGAAAAGAGGGAAGATAAATCAAATAATGAAACATCGAATACATAATAAACGTATAATTATTAAACTAAAACCAGGTTATTCTATTCCACTTTTCCGTTATCAATGAGACTTATTCAATTAAAATAAATAATAATATGATCACCCGTTCATACAGAACTTCAGGCATAAGTGGTAAATCCCTATCAGGTTTCGATGGAAGAGTCCAGTCTCATCCACAAAAGAAATTGACCTCCGGAAAGCATCGTTGTGGGAAAGGTCGTAATAACAGAGGAATTATTACCTCACGACATAGAGGAGGAGGTCACAAGCGTCTATATCGTCAAATTGATTTTCGGCGGAATGAGAAAAACATATTGGGAAAAATTGTAAGAATAGAAAGCGACCCTAATAGAAGTGCATACATATGTCTTGTGCACTATATAAATGGTGAAAAGACATATATTTTGCATCCCAGAGGGGTCATTATTGGAGATACTATCCTTTCTGGTCCAAAAGCCCCCATATCAATGGGAAATGCCCTACCTTTGAGTGCGGTTTGAATTATTAATTTACGTAATCGGGAACAACCGATTGGGTTTACAGCAAAACCTTAAAATCTATCACTGATCCAACTAGGAAACTTTGATGGGATAAACCCCAAAGGGAAACTGAGGATAAACAGCAGCGGGTGATTGAGTTCAATAGTTTCTGTAATTATTGGCTCCCGAGATATGATAATATGGAGAAGACTAAATTGTCTGAAGCATAAACAGATAAGGTAAAGGAACCCTTGTTATGAAGATAAAGACAAGTAAATCACATTTGATTTGATGGTCAAAGACAGATTCGGAGCTGAACAGTGAGAATAAGAATATATTTCAAATGACTCCTACGTTATCCGGAAGATGCGGAAGTATTGACGTAATTTGATAAAGTCATTCATTCTGAATGCTAAATGAAAAAGAACATAAGCCAGATGATGGAATAGATAAACCTAGGATGTAAAGAATCAGAGCATAAGGGATTGAAAATATGCCCTTAATCCCAGATTGATATATAATATCAATATTCAAATATTGAATATGTTAAATATAATTCACATCCAGAAAGCTGTATGCCCTGAGAGAGGCTTGTACAGTTTGGGAAGGGATTTTTACAAACTAAAGATCTACTTCAACCAATATACCCTTAGGCACAACTCTACATAATGTAGAAATACAAGTCGGAAAAGGCGGACAATTAGCTAGAGCGGCGGGTGCTGTAGCAGAACTGATTGCAAAAGAAGGCCAATTGACCACATTAAGATTACCATCTGGGGAGGTTCGTTTAATATATGAGAATTGCTCAGCAACAATTGGACAAGTAGGCAACGTAAAATGGAAAAATAAAGCTTTGAGTAAAGCTGGATCGAAACGTTGGCTGGGTAAACGTCCTGAAGTAAGAGGAGTAGTTATGAATGCTGTGGACCATCCTCACGGGGGCGGTGAAGGAAGATCCCCAATTGGTAGGAAAAAACCCCTAACCCCTTGGGGCTATAGCGCACTTGGAAGAAAGAGTCGGAAGATCAATAGATATAGTGATGTTTCAATCCTTCGTCGACGTAAGTAGTTTATAGTTGTAAATACATTTTTTCTTTCAAGAAAAAAAAAGGTAAATCAAAAGAAAGGTAATTAATCATGGCACGTTCACTAAGAAAAAATACTTTTGTAGCTAATTATTTGTCGAGGAAAATAGAAAACCTAAATATGAAGAAAGAGAAGAAGATAATAGTGACATGGTCCCGAGCATCTGATATTGTACCCGCAATGATTGGTCATACCATTGCTGTGCATAATGGAAAAGAACATTTACCCATATATATATCACATGATATGATAAACCATAAATTGGGGGAATTCTCACCTACTTTTATTTTTGAGGGGCATGCGAGAAACGATAGAAAAGCTAGAAACGATAAAAAAACGAAAAATGATCAAAAAGCGAGAAATGATCAAAAAGCGAGAAATGATCAAAAAACGAGAAATGATCAAAAAACGAGAAATGATAAAAAAACGAGAAATGATAAAAAAAGAGAGAAACGATAAAATATTAATTCATTGTGGAGGATGAATATGGCACAAATAAGAGCTTTAGCTAGACATATACGTATGTCTGCTAATAAAGCACGTAGAGTAATTAATCAAATTCGTGGTCGTCCCTATATAGAAGCATGGATTATACTGAGTTGGATGCATTATGGAGCATGCTATCCAATCTTAAAAGTAATTCATTCTGCAGCCGCAAATGCTAATCACAATATGGGTTTAAACAAACACAATCTATTTATCAGTGTAGCTGAAGTTAATGAAGGTACTCTTTTCAAAAGATTTCAACCTAGAGCTCGGGGACGTGGTTATCCAATACAGAAACCAAATTGTCATATAACAATTGTATTGGATTACCAAAAAGACAAATATGTATGGGAAGAAAAATAAATCCACTTGGTTTTAGACTTGGTTTTACTCAAAACCATCGTTCCCTTTGGTTTGAACAAAGAAATTATTCCGAAGATCTACGAGAAGATGAGAAAATACATAATTGCATTGAAAATTATGTAAGACATATCCAAGATGCCTCAAATTCAAATTATGGAGGAATTATACGTATAGAGATTATGAAAAAGACTGATTTGATTCAGGTGAACATATATATTGGATTTACCGACTTGTTCATCCAAAAACAGAAATATAAAGATAAAGATAAAAAAGAAATTGAAAAATTAAGAGACGAAGTACAAAATATGCTTTTACAGAATATGTTAGGTTCTGTGAACCGAAAACTTCTCATCTCTATAGAAAAAGTGGAAAAACCTTATAGAGAACCTAATATTCTTGCGGAATATATTGCTCTACAACTAAAGGCGAGGGTTGAAATAAGAAAAATAATGAAAAAAGCTATTGAATTGGCTGAAGAGGCAGATGTAGAAGGTATTAAAATAAAAATAAAAGGACGTCTCAACGGAATTGATAGAGCCCGTAAAGAATCGGCCCTACAAGGTAGAGTTCCCTTACAGACCCTTCGAGCTAAAATTGATTATTGTTATTATGCGGTTCAAACCATATATGGAGTATTGGGGATCAAAATTTGGATCTTTGTTAAAAATGAGCAATACCTTTCTATATTCTGACCGATTAGAAATCATCAATTTTGCAAGATCAAATAAAAACTAGATTGACCATCTTGGAGATGTGCTATGCTTAGTGTGCGACTCGTTGAGAGCAAGTTTTTTCTTCTTATCTTAAAATGATGAAGAACTCGAAATATCGAAATAATAACGAATTGGTCTCTGGTATACTATGAACTACAAACTGGATCTTTGTTTCATATTATTAAGATCCAATAAGCTATCTAAGATAGTTTCATCAAATGAACGAAAGACTTTCTTCCACAAAGAGACAAACAAATGAGATACATATCTTTCGTGAAGCGAAAAAGGTCTTTGGTAATGCAAGAAAAGAAAAAAAGAGAGGAAGGAGAAAAAGAAAGAAGGAAATCTTCTTCCTTACAGTCTATGTATGGTTTACTAAATTACCCCCAAAGAGTAGTGTTATAAAGCATAAGAATCATCCTAATCAATTTCATTTTCAATGAATTAGGTTTATGAAAAAAAGGAGCTTCGGGTCAATGGAAACTAAGTAAATTGATTCTGTAAGAAATGAAATAAAAGCTTCATTGCAGAGGGTAGACCTGAACAGCCATTTGAAAGCTATGGGAACGATGGAACCTGTGACTGCATAAGATCATATAGAAATCTTAATCATTCATTGGATAGGATGGCGAAATAAACCAAGAAAGAATTTATATCATTGGAGTCTATAAATCGGCCCCATGAGCCAAATATTGGAAGAGTGAATATTCGCCTGTGAAGTTATTATTATTATTGGGCAGTATCGATTTAAATAAAAGATCTATTTTTTATGCTATATAACACATAATATATAACACAACACATGATCTCAATATTGATTATCCAAGCCATAGATTCTTCACAAGGAGCCGGATGAGAAGAAACTTTCATATCCGGTTCTGAAATAGAGATGGGATTCAAATAATCCATCGACTATAACCCAAAAAGAACGAAATTTCGTCACCAACATAAAGGAAGAATGAAGGGAGTAGCTTCCCGAGGCAATTGCATTTGTTTTGGTAGATTTGCTCTGCAGGCATTGGAACCTGCTTGGATCACATCTGGGCAGATAGAAACAGGACGACGAACAATTACTCGTTTTGCCCGTCGTGGCGTAAAAATATGGATACGTATATTTCCGGACAAACCTATTAGAAGAAGACCTGCAGAAATACGTATGGGTTCGGGAAAAGCGAAGGGAACTCCCAAATATTGGGTATCTGTGGTCAGACCGGGTCGAATACTTTATGAAATAAGCGGAGTATCAGAAACTATAGCTAGAAGAGCTTTTCAAATCGTAGCATACAAAATGCCTATACATACTCAATTTCTTGTTAGTTCGCCAGACCGAACGAAATAGATATTTATGGCTAAAAAAGTTTAATGCCAAGGCAACAAATAAAATCTTTTGGAGGAAAAATGATTCAGTCTCAAACTTATGTTAATGTAGCAGACAACAGTGGCGCCCGAAAATTAATGTGTATTCGAGTTCTAGGAGCAAATAATCGGGAATACGCTAATATTGGCGATATTATAATCGCTATAATTAAAGAAGCAACACCTAATATGCCCCTGGAAGAATCAGAAGTAGTTAGAGCCGTAGTTATACGAACGTGTAAAGAACTTAAACGTGACGATGGAATCATAATACGATCTGATGACAATGCAGCAGTTATCATTGATCAGAAAAGGAATCCAAAAGGAACTCGAGTTTTTGGTTCAGTTACTGAAGAATTAAGAGAATTGAATTTCACCAAAATAATTTCATTGTCTCCTGAAGTATTATAAATATGTTATATTTAATGTGTATCTAATTATACAAAAATAGAAATTAATTTGGAATCTTAGGCATATTTCTTAAATAAAATAAACATGCCTTTTTATATTGAGACCTGAAATTCCTAAGAATTAGTTCGTCACGGGTAACGATACTATTGCCAATTTAATCACTTCTATAAGAAACGCTGACATGGTAAAAAAAAAAACAGTTCGAGTAGCAACTACTATTATTACTGAGAACATTGCAAGGATCCTTCTACGAGAAGGTTTTCTAGAGGATGTTAGGGAACATCGAGAAGGTAAAAAATCTCTTTTGGTTTTAACTTCAAAATCTAGAGAAAGGAAGGAAAAGAGATATATAACCGCTCCAGAACGTATTAGCAAACCTGGTCTGAGAATCTATTCCCCTTTTAGGGAGATCCCTAAAGTTCTAGGTGGAATGGGAATCGTCATTCTTTCTACTTCCCAAGGAATTATGACTGATAGAGAAGCTCGACAAAAAAAAATAGGAGGTGAATTATTATGTATTTTATGGTAATTTGGAACGTATTCCAAAAAAACACATAACATAAAAATATACATAAAAATACACTAAAGAAGAGTACTTTTTTTTATCTAAAGTTTAAAATAAATAAACTTTATGGCTAGTAATTGAAGTCACAAAGATCATTAATGATCTACTAAATCTACTAATTGGGATCATTTATGTTATATCGTTATTTATGCCATTTTATATCATATCTTTATAGAATTCTTCTATAAATTCTAAATTTTATAGAAGAATTCTGTATTTATTTCGAATTGTAGCAAATTAAATTAAACAAATTTTTAAAAATTTCTGTATTATTAATAACTATTACCAAAGTAATATAGTTGGTTAAGATCAATCCGAACCATTCAATTTCGCATAGAATTCAGAGTGCCAACTATTCAACAACTTATTAGAAATGCGAGACAGCCAATAGAAAATAGAACAAAATGTCCTGCTCTTCGAGGATGCCCTCAGCGTAAAGGAGTATGTGCTAGGGTGTATGTGCGACTCGTTTGGATCATAAGCTAAAACGGACCAGGAGATTCCTCTAACAGGAAGAACTTTTCTGATCTGTAAAAGTAGAGATCTATCATCTACTCTTACTGAGGATGAAATTTATGGTTTCCATTGGTGCAAATCCAATCACCTTGATGTGGGATGAAAAGCAATTCCTCATTGGTAGCGAATGGTCATCAATCCATTGAGCGGGGAAATAATGCAAATTGAAAAAAGCATAAAAATTATGCCTCTATTGCCGCGATAACGGACACAAGGTAAGCTACCTTGCCAACTCTTATCTTATAATTACATGTCGTCACTATATAGAGAAATCTTATTCTTATAATAAGAATATTTCTTTTATAATAAGAGTATTTCTTACTTGATAATTCGGGGGGTAGAGCTAGAGATGGCAAACTGTACAAGTTACCAAATACTAATATCATGTCTTAGACATTTAGGGCTCCGGCGTATAGAGAGGACCTTACCGTTAGAGAAAGAACCATAGAAACGATGAAACCCATAATATTTTTTTATTTTTTAGTACAAGGTCCGATCCCCTGTCTACCTAGAAGGTGCCTAACTTAATGCAATTATGGTTGGGAAGGTTGCAGTAGCAAAAGCCATTGGAACCCGTATTTTATACATCAGAAAAATCAGTTTGTTTCTTAATAAAACAAAAGAATGAATAACTAATCAAAAAATAGATTAGTCCTTCATAAGAATCAACTTCAATGACCAGAGTGAAACGTGGATATATAGCTCAAAAACGTCGAAAAAAGATTCTTGCATTTGTATCAGGCTCCCGGGGGGCCCATTCAAAACTTTTTCGAATTGCTAACCAACAGAAAATGAGAGCCTTAGTTTTCGCTCACCGAGATAGAATTAAACGAAAGAGAGATTTTCGCCGTTTGTGGATTACTCGGATAAATGCAGCATCCCGTGCTAATGGAGTCTCCTATAACAGATTTATACAATATTTATATAAAAGGCAGTTGCTTACAAATCGTAAAACACTATCACAATTAGCTGTATTAGATAGTAATTGCTTCTATACAATCTTGGAAAAAATTACCGTATCGTGAAATAGAATCTCCCGGAGAATTTCCTCCGGGAAATTTAATTCATATTCGATCCATTTGAATAATTCCTTTTTTTAATCCTTTTTAAAGAATTAAAATCTGCTCTATCTATTGACAGATATCCCAGCTTCAATTCTATTCAGGAGTATGAGTAAGTTCATTTCTTAGGCACCAATTACTTTTCATTAGAGAGAAAAGGTATCAAAGATAGAATACGAGCTTGTTTAATAGCCCTAGTTATTAGGCGTTGTTGTTTCAACATTAATCGATTTACTCGGCGAGATAAAATTTTTCCTTGTTCGCTAATAAATCGACTAATTAGGCTAATATTCTTATAATCAATTTGTTCTCCAGGCCCAATTGGTGATACACGTTTCCTAAAAGATCGCTTATTCCTAGAAGATGGTTTATATTTATATTTAGATGTATTCCTAGAAGATGGTTTATATTTAGATGTATTCCTAGAAGATGGTTTATATTTAGATGTATTCCGAGAAGATGGTTTATATTTAGATGTATTCCGAGAAGACGGCTTATATTTAGATGTATTCCGAGAAGATGACATATCTGTAGTATTAGGCTTAGATGGCCGATAATAAGGCTTATATTTATAAGTCTTAGACGGTGTATCTGTAGATGTATTGGGCTTAGACGGCGTATCTGTTGTATTAGTATTAGACGACGGTCGTTTTAGGCTCAGATGACGTATCTGTTGTCCTAGGCTTAGATGTATCCTGAGAAGAGGGTTTAATTGTATTCATAATTATAATTGAATTTATTTCATGAACCTTTTAAAATTGCATGGTGTATCTGTAGATGTATTAGGGATTTATCCTGAGAAGAGGGTTTAGATGTATTCATAGGTTGTTTCATGAACCTTTTATCTTTTAATATTTATACCTAAAATTTAATTTATATTCGAAATATAAAAAGTGACATAAAAAAAAATAGTTGTATTTATATTGATTTATTTCTATCCCTGGGTGAGGATATTTCGATATATTTTATTTTATTTCTCCGTGAATAGTGTGCTTGTAACAATAAGGACAAAATTTATTCAATTCCAACCTAGAAGTATTGGAGCGATTTTTTCGAGTCGTATATCTAGAAATACCCGGCAATTTTTGATCAACACTATCTTGTGTACAACTAGTACATTCAAGAGTAATTGTTACTCTTACATTTCCACCCTTGGCCATAAACTTACTCTATATTAGATATATTGAATATACTTCGCTTTTTCAATTTCGAAAAGGAGAAGAAAGAGAAAGGGATAGAAGTTGTCGTAGAATGATTAAAGATTTTATTACTTAATTCATTCTCGTAATAAAATCTTTATTATTAATTTTCAATAATACTATTATTTTGTAGAAGGAACTTTTGGATATAAATTTATATTTTGTTTGATTCTATATATCCTCTCTTGAGTTACAAACTCGGATAGGGATATTTAATCCATCTTACTCTTTATACAAGAATAAAAGTATAAAATTGATCTAGCATCTTTTTTTCCTTTCGCAGTTGCAGGAAAATTAGAATAAGAAAAAGGGAAAAGTAAGAGCATCTGGGAAAAAGCGGTTTATCTCAATCAATAAACCGGCTAAAGATCCCAACCATAAAGTAGCTAGCACAGGCGCTGTAGAAAGGTATGTCTTTATATCTCGCATTGTTCGTAAGTTTTCCTTATCAATCCGGATGCATATCTTATATGGTCAACTATACCCATAGTTTATCAGTCCCTGGGGACTCCGAACAATCTGTAAAATGATTTGGGCAATGTTTCTATTCCTTTCTGTAACAGAACATATTCTATTATCTATTATCAAATAATCCATAATTAATAGACATATTGTCTATTATATTCTCGTTTTATAGAGTAGACCCAAATAGATAAATGTGGAAGAAAATAAATATAAATTATATTATCAAATAATGTTAAAGACTAACAATTAACAGGGATGTAGCGCAGCTTGGTAGCGCGTTTGTTTTGGGTACAAAATGTCGCAGGTTCAAATCCTGTCATCCCTACCTAGTCCTTTTCGTAAAAAAAGCTCCAGTTATTTTGATTCACTGGAACATAAATAACCAGTGATTTGTTGTAAAATGATCTTTTTTATCATTTTGTATTTTTTAGTTTTTCCAAGAAAGCGCTCTTAGTTCAGTGCGGTAGAACGCAGGTCTCCAAAACCTGATGCCGTAGGTTCAAATCCTACAGAGCGCGATTCTTTTTTTATTGGTCCAATCTTTTGAATTGATCATTCCATAAATTAGAATGGTCAATGAAATCTTATCTCCCAGAATCAGTAGGAGACTCATTCATTCACGATAAAAATGATCTCAAATATCCAATTGATCACCACGTCGGTACTGTAAATATGCAGTTACGAATAATCCAGCCAAAGTTATAGGAATCAGACCTAACACAATTCCGGATAACAAAACTTCAATCATATTGATTAAAAAAAGGAAGTAAAGATTAATAGCTACCCCGGATAGTAACCCAGACTTACTAGAAATCTCAATCAATTTTGAATTGAGAAAACTTCTTGATTAAGCGAACGAAGAGGTTTTTATTCCTATTTAATTTCAAATAAGTCGTATATTACTTAAACCTATGAATAGGACTAAGGTTAAAATAAGCAGAACTAATAAAAAAATGAAATAACTAATAATAGTAGACATTGGAAGGACTTAATGGAAAGAATATGATTGATGTGTGTCTTTATCAGACAATTACCTAAATTTATTTACTTTTGTAAGATAGGATCAGAATAATAAAAAAAAATGAAATGTTACAGTGTTAATTCAATTATAACAAATTACTAATTTGTATAAAGAATAAAAAATGTATGAATATTATACAAACATTAAGGGAATAGACAATAAAAGATATTATATTTATTTTTTGGAATAACCAAAAAATATAATCCTCAAATTTATTGATATTGAGCAACCCATGAATAAAATAAATGCCAATTGTGTAACCACTCGGCAAATTACAAATTAGAAAACGTAGTTTTTTAAATATAAACTAATATTATTATAAACTAATAAATACGAGATCATTGAATTTAACAATGATTAATCTCTACCAGTCTGTTCGAAAGATTGGAACGAAAAAAACCTCTTTTACAGGCAAACGAAATCCATTCGTGCGAATAGAATATATTAGTATATTCTATATAGATTCAATTTTTTCATATGGCTTGTAAGCAAAGACTGATATTCCATCCTGTCTCTCTTGTAAAAAAATAGGAATAACTTGTATTTACAATTCGTACAAAATAATATCACAGAGAATATTTCACTATTCTATTAACGAGATTAGTAACACTCGGTTCTCAACTTAAAGTTCTATGTTAATAAACCATTAAGTTCACGGCATAACTTCACCAACGATACTGTTACATACAGTAACACTAATGATCCACTTCTTGAAGTGACATTAATGTATTCTAGTTATACAGCCACCTGTATAACCGAAAACCAGTACAATGATTACTGCTCAGATGAAATCGAAATTCATTTTCCCATAATTCATATGTTCAATTGTTACAATGCAATTTTGAGACATGATATTTTCCGGACGTATCATGAAACATACTGGGATTATCTAATTTCTGTCCAGTAAAAAAAAAAAAAAATGCCCAATAAAAAAAAAGAATAAAAAAAAAAGAGATGGATTCAGTTGACCAAATAGAGTTGGAAGCTCTGACAGTAGCAGAATCATTCTATCCCACTCCCTTTCGATATTAACCTAACCAAAATTGTATTGCTATGTTAGAAGAAGGCTAGTTATACTGGTTCAGTATACTTCAAATATACCTTTGGTATAATATTGACAATAAAACAAGGATTGTAGAAGATATCAGTAGTTTTCCATTTTCTGATCTCTCTCTTTCATGGGACCAAATTCCCCTTGACTTTATAATAATATATGGAGTGGAGCTTAGCATGTCTGGGAATACGGGAGAACGCGCTTTTGCTGACATTATTACCAGTATTCGATACTGGGTTATCCATAGCATTACTATACCTTCCCTATTCATTGCAGGTTGGTTATTTGTCAGTACGGGTTTAGCTTATGATGTATTCGGTAGCCCTCGGCCGAATGAATATTTCACAGAAAGTCGACAAGAGGTTCCATTAGTAACTGGTCGTTTCGATTCATTAGAGCAACTAGATGAATTTACTAGATCTAGATCTTTTTAGGAGGTACTAATGACTATAGATAGAACCTATCCAATTTTTACAGTTAGATGGTTGGCCGTTCACGGACTAGCTGTACCTACAGTTTTTTTCTTGGGATCAATATCAGCAATGCAATTCATACAGCGATAAACTCTATATAAACTAAATCACGGAGCTATCTAATGACACAATCAAACCCGAACGAACAAAATGTTGAATTGAATCGTACCAGCCTCTATTGGGGGTTGTTACTCATTTTTGTACTTGCCGTTCTATTCTCTAATTACTTTTTCAATTAGGAACAGTGTAGAATATTCTTTCTCACCCAATTTTGAAAAAACTAATAAACAATATAATAATTGTTTATGTCTTGAGCATGACTACTTAATAAAATTTGAAAGGAAGTAAGAAAAATGGCTGATACCACCGGAAGGATCCCTCTTTGGTTGATAGGTACTTTAACTGGTATTCTCGTGATTGGTTTAATAGGTATCTTTTTCTATGGTTCTTATTCCGGATTAGGATCATCCCTATAGATAATAAAATGTATTTCATATCTATGAGGAATACTGTACACACGAAAGTGAAAACTTAGAAAGATAAGACCTTACCCTTCTTCGAACTCAAAGAAGGGTAAGGTCTTATCTTTCTATATTTTAATAAGTATATTTGTATATTAAAAATTGGACAATCCATAAAAATAATACCAGAAAAGATTACATGTATATTAATTTGTAATGTCAAACATGAATAAGGGACTGTTCAGTAATTCCGGAGTCACTCCTTATGCAAGATATACATATATCTATCTTTCGTAATGTTCATATGATATTATTTGAAGAGAGGAAGGGTCGAATGAAAGGATCTCCATCTCCGAAGGGGTATGAATTGATTTTGCAATTTTTATTTTATATGATTTATGATTGCATTAGCCTCTATAAGACGGAGATTTTAATCTTTCAGACAACTTAAATTTTTATATAACTAAAAATTCATCTCGACCAATTGAACTTTCTCAAATTGTTTCTTTTTAAGAACCAGAAATATCTGTGCCAAAATGACAGATGCTAAGAATAATAAAAGACCTTGAACACGTAAAGGATCTTGAAGTACTATTTCTGCATCTTCCTGACCAAATCCACCTACATTAGGGTTATTCGTTAACGACTGATCTGCCTTAATGAATTCACCTTCTGAGACCAGAAGTTCCGGTCCGAGAGGTACAAAGTCAACCACTTGTCGACCGTCTATTGGATTATCAATAGTTATTTGATATCCACTCTTTTCTTTACGTGCAATTTTACTTATTCTACCCGTTGCTGAAGCGTTATATACTGTATTGTTGCTCTTGCTCCCATCGGGATAAATTTGTCCTCTTCCTCTATTACCACCCAAATATATAGGATATTTCAGGAAGTGAACTGCTTTATTAGTAGCAGGATTTGGTGAAAGGATGGGAAACACCATTTGACTATATTTTTGACCAGGAACAGGACCTATTACGATAATATTTTTTTGATTAGACCGATAGTTCTGAAAATAAAGATCCCCTATCTTTTCCTTAATATCAGGATAAATGCGATCCGGAGGAGCTAATTCAAAACCTTCGGGTAAAATAAGAACAGCTCCTACATTTAAAGTTCCTTTCTTACCATTAGAAAGAACTTGTTTTATTTGCTTATCATAGGGGATCTTAACGACTGCTTCAAATACGGTATCGGGAAGCACAGACTGTGGAACCTCGATCTCCACAGGTTTTTTAGCCAAATGACAATTGGCACATACAATACGTCCAGTCGCTTCTCGAGGATTTTCATAACCCTGTTGTGCGAAAATGGGGTATGCATTCGCAATAAATGTCTGAGTCATTATATGTATCATGATCAAGACGTAAATTGATTGAGGTATCCAGTTTTTCACCCAGTCATCATAAGTATTTCTATTTTGCATCGTTCAACTTTTGGTTCCAAATATTTTATTTAAACAATAAATAGGAGTAGGTAATTATGATAGTTACCTGTCTGCAATTCCGCTACTATATTAAACCCGAAGAGAAAAAATAAGAAGTATCAACCTATAAAAAAGTAAAAAAGAGTAAAAAATAGCTGATTTCTAAATAAATATGACAAAAACATTTAATTTAAAATTGTGAGAGAAACCCATTTTTTATTCATTCATCGAATGATAAATTACTACAAGTGAAGAAGATGTACGATTAAAACGTTGGAAGATCCAATATTTGAAAATTGTGTCTAAAATGACTGGAAAAGTTGAAACAAGACCAGATATTATTCGTTCGTTATGGGAAAATCCATAATTTTCGAAGATCAAATCGACCATCAGTTTCCAACCATGGGGCGAATGAAACCCAATACATAGATCGGTTGCTAAAAGAATAACAAAAGCTTTCATAGTATCACTTAAGCTACAGAAGACTTCTTGTATCCAAGAATTAAGAATGCCAAGTTTCTTCTTACCCAGAATGAGAAAAACACTTAGAATAGCAAAACCTATTAGATTTGCTAATAAATGCGAAATTATTTGGATACAATCTTGATTATATATTTTTACCAATTGGATCATTTTTTTCTGCATCTCTATATAAAGATCTTGCGAATGTGTTTCCGAATAATCTTCCACCATTCTTTCTAACAGAAATAGCTCTTCTATTTTCTCAAATTTTTCTAGAACATTTTCTTCTTGTATAAAATCAAAAATTCTTTTTGACTGACCAGTATTCCACCAATTTGTAACCCAAGATTCCAAAACTCTCTGTAATGAAATTGAAATTCCCCACGGCAATACTACTAAACATGCGAGATATTGTAGAGAAACTAATGCTTTATATTTGGCTACTTCCAACTCGTGAATCGCTAACGAACTCGATTGACCCGTTAGCTCTTTCCAAAATCTGAACAAAGTACGAATTATAGAACGAGGTATCGCATTCATAGAATGATCTAGTGAGTAATTCTTCGACGGTGGTTTGCTCCGAATGAGAAGTAGGGTAAAAAGTAGATTATTCCCAGTCGTATCAACAACTAACTTATGTTATAGGAACCAAAGAAATAATTAATTATTTCATAAATAAAAAATAAGACCAATTCTGCACTCCAAAAGGCCTTGCCGTACACATATGTAAAAAAGTGTTTTTAATTTTTAATACACTATTTATATTTATTCTAGTTTAATTAATTTTTACTTTTGAGACGTAATGTCTACTGGATCTCTCGGTCCTCTCTAAAGAGAAATAATAATATAGAGTTTTTTATATCCAAATTTTTTATCGTATCTACTATGTAGATCTACACATTTGTATGTTGAATAAGATCCCCATTTCAAAATCCTTCAACGGATACACGCAAAAAACGGGCTAATTCGGCAGCTTTCTGTTCCATTTCACGCAGAGTCAAATTTTCTTCAGTACGAGTTAAAGGGATGTCTTGTTGACCCTTTATTTCCATATAAAGAACACGACGAGGGGAAATACCTTCTTGAACTTCCATTTTTATCGCCTGAATATCCTTCATAATAAATTGGATAAAAATACGGCGATTTCTTCCGGGAAATCCCCAACGAAAAAGACATGCAATTCCTTCTTTTTCATCAAACTTATTGTAACCACTACCTACATTGCACAAAATTGTACACCACAAATAAGAGCTAATGAACAGACCCGCAATACCATAAAAACACATTACAATTCCTTGTGGAACAAAGAGTATTTGCTGAGATGACAATAAGGGTATAAGGTCCCTACCAAGGTAACTTGAAATTCCGACCAATAAAAATCCTAGTGAACCAAAAAAAAGGATACAAGCAAAAAAAAAATTGATGATCTTTCTAGACCCTGTTATGGGTTCTATCCAGAGCCATTTGGATCGACGATTCATAACAAATTGCGTACTATTTAATTTTAGGGAGTAGCCAAACACTTACTCTTTTTACTACCATCCCAAAGTCACTTTCATAAATGGGCTATATAATAAATAATAAAATAGCCATATACATATAAGCATCTAGGTAGACTATATATTTAGGGTGTGTGCTTTTTTTGGGGGGAATTGGTCCTTAACTTATCGATTCTAAAAAAATAGTTCATTGCACGAGTATTAAATACCAATCTCGAGATTCGAATGTATATGTATACATATTATTAAGTAATAAAGACTTATTCATTCACACACCCTTATATATTGTAATTATAAAATAATTATGTATATAACATATCATATACATCCAGCTTATATTCATGATGTATAGACCATACCATACACATTCATATATTGAGTATGAATAGATCTAAATAAAGATTAATATCTATTTAGATCTATTTTGTTCGTGTCTAAAAGAGGTTTTATTATATATTATCCATATAAAAGAATAAACATATTCTTTTGTTCTACGATTGAAAGATTGGAATATATTTATTATTTATGATATTTGATTGAATCATATTCATAAAATCTCGTCGTTTTGAATATAGAAATAAAGAAAAACCATTGTAATTGCCGGAAAAAACAAGCCCACCAAAGGCACAAAAACAGAGGGTAAATTGGGATTTATCATAAAATAAATATTTTAATATTTCTCTCTATTAACATTAACAACGATAAATTATAAGCCCAAATGAGTGATAGGACCAAATAAGTGGACTTGCCTTTTTTTTTAAATATCTAAAGTACTTTACTTTATAAAGCTTGTTTATATATGACTGTATAAATGGGACCAATTTCCACATTGTATATTGGTACATATAAAGGATAATATATATCCGCTTCTCGTTGCTATATTGAACATAAATACTTTTAACTGTTCCATTAATTTAATTTTTTTGAATGTTCATCTTTGAGATAAAGGTATAACTCGCTAGCATAATCTTATTTAATGTGAGAAAGTTACATAGTGTCTACTTTTTCTGATAAAAAGGGGTATTTTCATGGGTTTGCCTTGGTATCGTGTCCATACTGTCGTATTGAATGATCCTGGACGATTAATCGCTGTGCATATAATGCATACAGCTTTAGTTTCTGGTTGGGCTGGTTCAATGGCTCTTTACGAATTAGCAGTTTTCGACCCATCCGATCCTGTTCTTGATCCAATGTGGAGACAAGGTATGTTCGTTATACCTTTTATGACTCGTCTAGGAATAAAGGATTCGTGGGGTGGATGGAGTATAACTGGAGAAACTGTATCTAATCCAGGTATTTGGAGCTATGAAGGTGTGGCCGGAGCACATATTGTGTTTTCTGGCTTATGCTTTTTAGCAGCTATCTGGCATTGGGTATATTGGGATCTAGACGTATTCTGTGATGACCGTACAGGAAAACCTTCTTTAGATTTGCCTAAGATTTTTGGCATTCATTTATTCCTCTCAGGAGCAGCCTGTTTCGGATTCGGAGCATTTCATGTAACGGGGTTGTATGGCCCTGGAATATGGGTGTCTGATCCTTATGGACTAACTGGAAATATACAACCTGTAAGTCCGGCGTGGGGAGCTGAAGGTTTTGATCCTTTTGTTCCAGGAGGAATAGCTGCTCATCATATTGCAGCAGGTATATTAGGTATATTAGCAGGTCTATTTCATCTCAGTGTTCGTCCTCCCCAACGTTTATACAAAGGATTACGTATGGGGAATATTGAGACTGTCTTATCTAGCAGTATTGCTGCTGTATTTTTTGCAGCTTTCATTGTGGCAGGGACAATGTGGTATGGTTCCGCAACCACTCCGATCGAATTATTTGGTCCTACTCGTTATCAGTGGGATCAGGGATACTTCCAACAAGAAATAGATCGACGGGTTCGTGCTGGTCTGGCTGAGAATCTAAGTCTATCAGAAGCTTGGTCAAAAATTCCTGAGAAACTTGCTTTTTATGATTACATTGGGAATAATCCAGCTAAAGGAGGGTTATTCAGGGCGGGTGCGATGGACAATGGGGATGGAATTGCTGTTGGTTGGTTAGGACACCCTATATTTAAAGACAAAAAGGGACATGAGCTTTTTGTACGTCGTATGCCTACCTTTTTCGAAACATTTCCAGTTGTTCTAGTAGATGAAGAAGGAATTGTAAAAGCCGATGTTCCTTTTAGGAGAGCAGAATCAAAGTATAGTGTTGAACAAGTAGGTGTAACTGTTGAGTTCTATGGTGGTGAACTTGACGGGGTTAGCTTTGGTGATCCTACTATAGTTAAAAAATATGCTAGGCGTGCACAATTAGGCGAGATTTTTGAATTGGATCGTGCTACTTTGAAATCCGACGGTGTTTTTCGGAGTAGCCCAAGGGGTTGGTTTACTTTTGGACATGCTACATTTGCTCTTCTTTTCTTTTTTGGACACATTTGGCATGGTGCTAGAACCCTATTCAGAGATGTTTTCGCTGGTATTGACCCCGATTTGGATGCCCAAGTGGAATTTGGGGCATTCCAAAAACTGGGAGATCCAACTACTAAAAAACAAGTGGTATAATATAGCGTCGCTCCGATCAATAATAAATATTGAGAGAGAGAGATTCCATGTCAGTGAATATTCATTTAAAAATAAAAAAAATATAAGAAAATGTTGTTGTAATTAGTACGAAAGCTATATCCGTAATTGCAAACTACGATCGAATCTATGGAAGCATTGGTTTATACATTCCTTTTGGTGTCGACCTTAGGGATAATTTTTTTCGCTATTTTCTTCCGAGAACCCCCAAAAGTTCCGGATAGAGGAAGAAAATAATTTTTTCTTCAAATCCTACTTCTTATAATTATAATATAATCAAATAATGACCTTCCCAATTGGGAAGGTCATTATTTCAACTAGTCCTCATGCTCTTCAAAAGGATCTCGAAGTTGTTCAGAGGGTTGCCCAAAGGCGGTGTATAGGGCATAACCAGTAAAGCTAACAAGTAAACGAGATATGGAGATAGCGACTAAGGTTGCAGTTTCCATTGATAGATAATTATATGTATGTATATATACATTAATAGTATACAAAGTTAATAGATCTCAACCAATACTATTGTTTTATGGCTACACAGACTATTGATGATACTTCTAGAACCGGGCCAATACGAACTAGTGTAGGAAATTATTTAAAACCACTTAATACAGAATCTGGTAAAGTAGCTCCCGGATGGGGAACTGCTCCTCTCATGGGCACTGCAATGGTTTTATTTGCAGTATTCTTATCTATTATCTCGGAAATTTATAATTCTTCTGTTTTATTGAACGGAATTCCAGTTAGTTGGGTCTAGATAAACTAGAAGATTCGCCCGGATCCCGAACTCATCCAAAAGAAGAAAAAAAAAAACTAAGTAAGGAAAGCTTTTTATTAATAACTTGAGTCTATATATTATAACGTTCTGGTAGTTTGATCGTGTAATTATCTAAGGATTTTTGGAATATGGGTGTGCGACTTGTTAAAATTGATCTCTATTCTAGTACAGAAAACTAGTCTGTTGTCTTCATAAAGATGGTCCTCCTACCTCGTTGGATATTGATCCAATAGTTAATATTCAGAGCACGAGGTATATGAATAAATATATTCAAGAAAATCTGAACTATGGTTTCTACCTGCTGGTTTATACCTGTTATTTATACCTCGTGACTAGGCTTCCAATAATTTAATAATTTGGAAGCAGTACGATTAGAAATCGAGGATATCTCCTCCTTTTTATGCTTAATCTTACTGAAGAATGAGAAAGTATCTCATCTCTCTTAGTTAGTATGATGAGTGAGTAGTAATGAAATTTCAAGGTTATAACCCATGAGACCTTTTGGGTATGAAAAAAATCATCGGGGTAAAAATTTAAATCTGAGGTTTAGATTTATTCATTTATTGAGATCCCGACAAGATAATTCCTATTGATCGTCCATACTAGTTGTTATCTAGGTGATCACGAATAGGATAAAAGATCGTTCAAAAGGCCTATAGCGATGTATTCAAGAACGAGCCAACTTGAAATTTGAGCACTATACAATTAAATTTATTACTGATTTTTGTAGGAAATAATGGATTATTATGAATCCTATTCTTAATATTCCCAAGGAATGAAGTATGAAGCATCTTTCTATTTTACAAAGGATATACCTTTGTTTGTAAAGTTATTTGGGTGTTCTTGTTTAAGCCGTATGAAAGGAAATTCTCATGTACGGTTTTCAGAGGGGGAATTTGAGTTTACCTATCTCAATAAAGTATACGATTGGTTCGAAGAGCGTCTCGAAATTCAGGCGATTGCGGATGATATCACTAGTAAATATGTTCCTCCTCATGTTAATATATTTTATTGTTTAGGAGGAATCACACTTACTTGTTTTTTGGTACAAGTAGCTACTGGTTTTGCTATGACTTTTTACTATCGTCCCACCGTTCTAGAAGCTTTCGCTTCTATTCAATACATAATGACTGAAGTAAACTTCGGTTGGCTAATCCGATCGGTCCATCGATGGTCGGCAAGTATGATGGTTCTTATGATGATCTTGCATGTATTCCGTGTCTATCTAACAGGTGGATTCAAAAAACCTCGCGAACTCACTTGGGTTACGGGTGTAATTCTAGCTGTACTAACCGTATCTTTCGGTGTAACTGGTTATTCTTTGCCCTGGGATCAAATTGGTTATTGGGCAGTAAAAATTGTAACTGGTGTGCCTGAGGCTATTCCCTTAATAGGATCTCCTTTGGTAGAATTATTACGTGGAAGTGTTAGTGTGAGTCAATCTACCTTGACTCGTTTTTATAGTTTACACACTTTCATATTACCCCTTCTTACTGCTGTATTTATGTCAATGCACTTTCTAATGATCCGCAAGCAGGGTATTTCAGGTCCTTTATAGAAAGGACATCTACATTTTGAATTAGTATTCAAAACCTATTCTTTTTAGTAACAGTAACGATATATCATTGCCGCGAATATTTATTCTTCCATATAATTGGGAAGATGGAAATAAGAAACCATGTTTCTCGGATTTCTACTTTATCTTAAGTATTCTTTATCTAATACAATACTTTATCTAATACAATACAAAGAATTTAAGTAGATACTCATCTCAGATGGAGAAAAGAGATTATGGGAGTGTGTGACTTGAACTATTGCTTAGGCCGTGCAGATTAATTTTTCGATCTGCCATGAATCACAAATGTGTCTCTGTCCCAATTTTCTTCCCAAAAAAAGGAAGTTTAGAACCTGGGTAAAAGGGATTGGTAACTTTGTTGCGTTCCAAGAGAGTTATTTCTATGATCGAATCCAAATTAGGCTCCGTGAAATCCAGATAATGGTAATAACAGTAATAAGTTTTACTTATTGCTTATCCTTTTCTTTTCATAGTCTGAAAATGCATGCATTTCCCTTGCATTTAAATAGGGTAAACTATCGGAGTAAAAGAAGGGGTCTAAGGAAGGAGAAAGGCCGAATCAGTAACAAGCCAATACCTTGTATTGCAAAAAAATTATGTAGGTCGGGATAAACACGGATTACAAGGAATAAGATGGTCCAAAAGGCATATTAACCATGATTTAATTTGTGAACTTACTTGGATACTGAGCACTTATTTAATACGAAATAACAAAATCATAAATGAATGGCATAGATCTTTCTTATTCTGATGATACGCCCTTCATCATTTTTAATTAAGTTATTGCTCGAGCCGGATGATCAAAATTGACATGTCCGGTTCTTTCGGGGGATAGATTCATAAAAATTTACTTATCCGAATAACAAAGAAACCTGACTTGAATGATCCTGTATTAAGGGCTAAATTAGCTAAAGGCATGGGACATAATTATTATGGAGAGCCAGCTTGGCCCAATGATCTTTTATATATTTTTCCAGTAGTAATTTCAGGTACTATTGCATGTACCGTAGGTTTAGCGGTTCTAGAACCATCAATGATTGGTGAACCGGCAAATCCATTTGCAACTCCTTTGGAAATATTACCAGAATGGTATTTTTTCCCCGTATTTCAAATACTTCGTACAGTACCTAATAAATTATTAGGTGTCCTTTTAATGGCTTCAGTACCTGCAGGACTATTGACAGTCCCTTTCTTGGAGAATGTGAATCAATTTCAAAATCCATTTCGTCGTCCAGTAGCTACAACAGTATTCTTAATCGGTACCGTAGTAGCTCTTTGGTTAGGTATTGGGGCAACGTTACCTATCGATGAATCTTTAACTCTAGGTCTTTTCCAATTTGATCTAATTTATAATAAATATATTAATCTGTAAAGAAATCTTTTGTTCCTATATCTAGGGAGTAGTTGCTTCAAGACAAATGATCTCTCCCTAGATATATTATTTTAGATATATTTAAATTTTTTATTAATTGTAATAAATATGTAAAAGATTGATTGCAAATGGATTTATTGCAATTACTTTCAAAACAAACTTAGAAAAAAGGGAATGAATAGATAAATAAAATGGAACTATTTCATGAACCTAAACCCGATTTACGGGTGAATCAATTCCAATATTTCGTAGAAATTCCAATATCTCTTTGACAGATTGTTCCCCAAGGTTTTTAATTTTCATTAAATCTTCTCGACTATAATTTGATAGGTCCGATAATGTATTTATATTAGCCTTTTTGAGGCAGTTATATATCCGAGTCGAGAAGTTTAATTGGTCAATATACATTTGGTCGAAAACGATTCTCTTAGTATCAGTCGATATAAGACTTTTTGTTTCAGTGATGTTCTCTTCCTCTGCACGCATAAAAGGAAGGAAAAAGTCAATCAAATTACGAGAAGCTTCGTAAAGTGCCTCTTTAGGAGCTAATCCTCCATTTGTCCATATTTCAAGAAAAAGAATTTCTTGTATCTCATTTCCACTCCAATAGGAATGAATACTATAATTTACATTTTGAACAGGGATAAAGGCAGCATCTATAGGAAAAATTCCATCCTGAGAATTATAATTCTCTGGATTTTGGATAATATACCCGCGGCCTTTTTCAATTTTTAATAATATATCTAAGGTAATAGATTTGTTTAGACTAGCTATATGTTGTGTAGTATCAATTACTCTGACAGAAGGTGGTAATATGATATCTTGAGCGGTTACTTTTTTTGGTCCAACGATATGGATAGAACCTTCACGAATTCCGTAGGCATCACTTCTAAGTACAATTTCTTTCAGATTCATCAAAATCTCATGTACCGATTCTTCGATACCTATCATCACAGAATATTCATGTGTTATGTTTTCAAATTTGGCACGTGTGATGCACGTTCCTTCCAACTCTCCAAGTAAAACTCTTCTTATTGCACTACCTATTGTATTAGCTTGACCTTTGCGAAGCGGAGATAGAGTGAAACGGCCATAATGGAGACGCTTACTGTCTGCTCTGGATTCGACGCACACCAATTGTGGTCTCTTAATAGAGACTAATATTTCATCCTGAATCATAATTATTATATTGAATAGATAATTTCATCATTTCTTTCTCTTAAAATTAATTAAATTCTTACACACGTCTCTTTTTGGGAGGTCTACATCCATTATGTGGCATAGGAGTTATGTCACGTACATAACTCAGTAGTACACTACTTTGAGCAATGGCTCGTAATGCTGTATCTCTCCCCGGACCAGGTCCACTTATCAAAACTTCTGCCTGTTTCAGAAGACCTTGATCCGTTAATGTAAAAAGAACATTTTCTGCTGCAGTTTGAGCAGCAAATGGTGAACGTCTTTTTGTGCCTTTGAATCCACAAGCACCGGCAGAAGACCAAGAAACCGCTTGTCCTTGTGTATCTGTAACAGTAACAATGGTATTTCGAAAACTTGCTCGAACGTAAATAACTCCTTTAATTATTCTATGTTTAGTTCTACGTGGAACTAATCTTCTTGTAGTTCTACGTGACACAAATCTTTTTGTATTTTTTGAAACAAATCTTTTTATAGTTTTTGGCATATTTATTATATTAAAATAGTGGAAAAAAAATATATATATAGAAGTATACTTCTATATATATATTTTTTTATTTATTATACATGGATTTCTTAGATATAAAAAAGTA